ACAACTACACTATATACGATCTCGAGTAATAGAAAAAAAGATTACAATAAAGATTACAATATTGATATTAGAGTAGAAAAAAAGGAAAGAGATCTCAAAGATCTTTTTCCTAAAATTCCCGTTTGGTCCATTTATACCATAATCAAACCTTCCCCTCAATGAATATTCAATTTAGATTGGTCATCCAATCCGAATATTCACTATTTGTACTCCTAATTTGACTAAGAAGTCTTGCGATATTACGACGTGTTATTAAATAAAAAGGATGTTCTATCAAACGATTCGCCTTTTGAGTTGATTTTATTCAACGATTGACCAAACGAAAATATTAATAAATAATCAATTATATGAACTTAGATCAATCAAATTAATTTCTATGCAACGATTCGGCCCAATCAATTTATCCATTGATTATCTTATCAATTTAGGTTGCAGGATAATGATAAACAAGGGGGAAGGGAAAGGAAAATTTATAACAAAGGGGAGTCATAAATGGTTCGTAGAGGGAAGGTCGAACTAGGTATATGGAATTGAATGGCGATAAGTTAACTCTTGTCAAGGGTTAGACGCATCCTTATTAAATCCGATTGCATTCAAGATGAAGAAAGAGTGGGTTTACATTGTGGAAGAAAGACATGTATATGTGATATTAGATATTGACTAGTTATATACGAGCTAAAGATATATCTAAATTTCCCTACTAATCGAATATGAGTGTAGATGGGGATTCTATAGAAGTCCTTCTGTCTCATATGTGACTGTGAGTTGAAGATGAAGTCAATAAAAAAATCGAAGAATTCAAAGTCAAAGAGCGGTTCGGGACAAAGAAACGGAAAAACTAAAGTTGTATGGATTCACAAAGACTTTCTCGAGAGAAACTAAAAAAGAGATATCAAAGTAGTTTTGATAATTCAAGAATGTTATTACTTGAATTCGAAGTTCGTAGTTACTTTGACTGGATGAATCGTAGCAATCGAATAATTAAGTCATAGTTCATTGGTTGAATGTATCATTAACCATTTTTTTTTTGGTACGAGGAACTTATCATGAATCCACTGATTTCTGCCGCTTCCGTTATTGCTGCTGGATTGGCTGTAGGGCTTGCTTCTATTGGACCTGGAGTTGGTCAAGGTACTGCTGCGGGTCAAGCTGTAGAAGGTATCGCGAGACAGCCCGAGGCGGAGGGAAAAATACGAGGTACTTTATTGCTTAGTCTAGCTTTCATGGAAGCTTTAACAATTTATGGCTTGGTTGTAGCATTAGCACTTTTATTTGCTAATCCTTTTGTTTAATATTAGAAATATGAAAAATTTTTATTTTTCATATTTTATTGCCTTGGACTTGTGCTTTGCTTTTTCGAATTATATAAAGATTTCATTCCTAGAATTACTTATTCGTTGAGAAAATAACCCACGGGAAGGGCTGATTTGCGGATGAGGAATTAGCATACAAACTCGCTTTCATCCTTCCCGTTTGTGTTCGTAGGCCTTTTAAGAGGGGTTGCAACCAAGAAGGTAATTCAATATTTCTAAATCTAATATATTTTTGATTCGATTTAGAAAGTAGGAAACTAGAAATATATAGATATAGGGCAAAGTAATACAAAAAGAACTCTGTTCGATTTTTTAGTCTATCTATAGAGGAGATCATATGAAAAATGTAACCGATTCTTTCGTTTCTTTGGGCCAATGGCCATCCGCCGGGAGTTTCGGGTTTAATACCGATATTTTAGCAACAAATCTAATAAATCTAAGTGTAGTGCTTGGGGTCTTGATCTTTTTTGGAAAGGGAGTGTGTGCGAGTTGTTTATTTCAAGAATAGGCTGGATCCAACCAGATGTACTTTTTCTCTTAGAACTAGGAAAGTTATACCTAAGAAAGAAGGGTGCATGATCTCGCGAATTACTTCTGAATAAATTCAGAAATCATATGTAAGAACTATAGCATTTCGTAATTTATTGGAAAATCCACTTTGATTCTCTATCAACCAATAATATGGGCCCATTAACATGGTTAAAGCTAAACTGTTTGAAGTCCAGACGCAGCATGGTACTCTTTCTACCACTATGTTAATATAGAGATGGTTTCAAATAAATAATTTTTATCAATAGAGAACACTCATATTGATAAAATGATTTGAACTACTTATTGGGGATTTTATCCCCTTTTTTAGCCAATGCTGAATCGATGACCTATGTATTGTGTATAAAGTAAGAAAAACTTCTTGGATTAAAAAAGTAAACAATTTTGCTGACAATTACATATTTTTTGTTTGGTCAGAAGAGTCCTCCGAATTTTTTTGTCTTGGATTAGTTTGAGATTTTGATTTCATTTTGGAATATGACAAGAGAATAGAGGATAGGCTCATTACATTAACAAGAAAGATATGGTAATTTACATTGAGCGTGAGAGCCAAATGAATCGAAAGATTCATGTTTGGTTCGGGAAGGGATCATGGAATTTTTGAAATGAATGGAAAGATAATCTACTTTCATTAAGTG